TTAAAAATAAGCTAAAGCAAGCTTTTGGGTTCATACCCCAAATATAAAGGAAATACCTTTTTTTTAAAAATAAAGTGCCTGATAAAAGGATTATTCTGATAGAATAAATTATGTAAAATTTTACCTTTATTATATTTTATAGAATTAAACTATATCTTATAACTTCAAAAATTATCGTGCATCATACACTAAAATATAATTTTATAATATGAGTAAAACTCACTAAATTAATATTTATTTTAAATTTTATTTATAATTAACTCAAATAAAATATTTTTTATATTTATTGTATTTTTTAGAACATTAATTTCTATTTCATCAAATTCATGATTAGGATGCTGAATTGGTTTAGAAATTAACTTATTAAGATTTATCCCCCTAATATCAAACCCCAATAATCTTCTTAACTCAGAAGCATCATTAAAATATTTTTTAACTCAATCTATTGCATCTATTAATTTCTTATTTTCAATTTTAATTAATTTATTATTATTAAAAAATTTTTTCAATGACTATATTATCTCTATTCTTATTAATTCATCTTTACTAATAAAAATAGGTTCTACCCCCTTTCATTTTTGATTTCCTAATATTATAGAAGGATTATCATGATTAAATTGTTTTATTTTAATAACATGACAAAAAATTTCCCCAATAATCTTATTATCTTATTATATAAATTTAAAATTTTTATTTTTAATTATAATTTTTAATGTCTTAATTGGAACTATTAGAAGATTTAATCAAACATCATTACGAAAATTAATAGCCTTTTCTTCAATTAATAATTTAGGATGAATATTATCAGCTTTATCAATTAGAGAAAATTTATGAATATTATATTTTTTATTATATTCATTATTTATTTTTATTATATGTTTTTTATTTTATATTATTAATGTTTTTTATATTAACCAATTATTTAATTTAAATTTAAATTTTTCCATTAAATTTTCAATTTTAATTAATTTTTTATCTTTAGGAGGATTACCCCCCTTTTTAGGATTTTTTCCTAAATGATTAATTATTAATTATTTATTATTTAATAATTTATTTATTATCTCTTTTATATTTGTGATATCTAGATTAATTATATTATTTATTTATATTCGAATTATTTATTCATCTTTTATATTTTATTCAATTAAATTTAAATGATATAAAATTTTTATTAAAAATAATTTAATAACTTTTGTTAATATTTCAAGATTTATTTCTTTATTAGGTATAATTATTAGAACCTTATTTTTTTTTTAAAAGGTTTTAAGTTAAATTAAACTAATAATCTTCAAAATTATTTATAAAGAAATTTCTTTAAGCCTTAGTAATTTTATTACACCTTAAAATTTGCAATTTCAAATYWWAATTRAAWATRAAWATAAGACTAATAAAAGAGAAATTTCCCGTTAATAAATTTACAATTTATCGCTTATTTAAACTCAGCCATTTTATTTAGCGAAAATGATTATTTTCAACAAATCATAAAGATATTGGTACATTATATTTTATTTTTGGTATTTGAGCAGGAATAGTAGGAACTTCATTAAGTTTATTAATTCGAACTGAATTAGGAAATCCAGGATCACTAATTGGAGATGATCAAATTTATAATACTATTGTTACAGCTCATGCTTTTATTATAATTTTTTTTATAGTTATACCTATTATAATAGGAGGATTTGGTAATTGACTTGTCCCCCTTATATTAGGAGCCCCAGATATAGCCTTCCCCCGAATAAATAATATAAGATTTTGATTATTACCCCCCTCATTAGTTCTATTAATCTCTAGAAGAATCGTAGAAAATGGAGCAGGAACAGGATGAACAGTGTACCCCCCACTATCGTCTAATATTGCCCATGGAGGATCTTCAGTAGATTTAGCAATTTTCTCATTACATTTAGCAGGAATTTCTTCTATTTTAGGTGCTATTAATTTTATTACAACAATAATTAATATACGAATTAATAACATATCATTTGATCAAATACCTTTATTTGTTTGAGCAGTAGGAATTACAGCTTTATTATTAGTTCTTTCTCTTCCAGTATTAGCAGGTGCTATTACTATACTTTTAACAGATCGTAATATTAATACCTCATTTTTTGACCCAGCTGGAGGAGGAGATCCAATCCTATATCAACATTTATTTTGATTTTTTGGACACCCTGAAGTTTATATTTTAATTTTACCAGGATTTGGTATAATTTCCCATATTATTTCTCAAGAAAGAGGTAAAAAAGAAACCTTTGGATGTTTAGGTATAATTTATGCTATAATAGCAATTGGATTATTAGGATTTATTGTATGAGCACATCATATATTTACTGTAGGTATAGATATTGATACTCGAGCTTATTTTACATCAGCAACTATAATTATTGCAGTACCAACAGGAATTAAAATTTTTAGTTGATTAGCAACATTACATGGAACACAAATTAATTATAGACCTTCTATATTATGAGGATTAGGATTTATTTTTTTATTCACAGTTGGGGGATTAACCGGAGTTGTTTTAGCTAACTCATCTATTGATATTACCCTACATGATACATATTATGTAGTAGCCCATTTTCATTATGTTTTATCTATAGGAGCTGTATTTGCCATTATAGGAGGATTTATTCATTGATATCCACTATTTACAGGATTAATAATAAATAATTATTTATTAAAAATTCAATTTATTTCTATATTTATTGGAGTAAATTTAACCTTCTTCCCTCAACATTTTTTAGGTTTAGCGGGTATACCTCGTCGTTATTCAGATTATCCAGATAGATTTGTATCTTGAAATATTATCTCATCATTTGGTTCATATATTTCTCTTATTTCTATAATAATAATTATTATTATTATTTGAGAATCAATGATTAATCAACGTATTATTTTATTTCCCTTAAATATACCATCTTCTATTGAATGATATCAAAATCTTCCCCCATCAGAACACTCATATAATGAATTACCAATCTTAAGTAACTTCTAATATGGCAGATTATATGTAATGGATTTAAACCCCATTTATAAAGGTTTTATCCTTTTTTTAGAAATGGCAACATGATCTAATTTAAATTATCAAAATAGAGCATCACCGTTAATAGAACAAATTATTTTTTTTCATGATCATACTTTAATTATTTTAATTATAATTACAATTTTAGTCGGATATTTAATATTAAATTTATTTTTCAATTCTTATATTAATCGATTTTTACTTGAAGGTCAAATAATCGAACTAATTTGAACTATTTTACCCGCTATTACTCTAATTTTTATTGCTTTACCTTCTCTTCGCCTTCTATATCTTTTAGATGAACTTAATAATCCTTTAATTACACTAAAATCAATTGGTCATCAATGATACTGAAGTTATGAATATTCAGATTTTAATAATGTAGAATTTGATTCATATATAATTAACTCAAATGAAAATATTAATAATTTTCGCTTATTAGATGTAGATAATCGAGTAATTTTACCAATAAATAATCAAATTCGAATTTTAATTACTGCCACTGATGTAATCCACTCTTGAACAGTTCCTTCTTTAGGAGTTAAAGTAGATGCTAATCCTGGTCGACTTAATCAAACAAGATTTTTTATTAATCGACCAGGAATTTTTTTTGGTCAATGTTCAGAAATTTGTGGGGCTAATCATAGATTTATACCAATTGTAATTGAAAGAATTTCAATTAAAAACTTTATTAACTGAATTAATAATTATTCATTAGATGACTGAAAGCAAGTATTGGTCTCTTAAACCATCTTATGATAAATTAGCAAATATCTCTAATGAAAGAATTAGTTAATTTATAACATAAATATGTCAAATTTAAATTATTACTAAGTAATATTCTTTTATCCCTCAAATAATACCTATTAATTGAATTTTTTTCTTTATTTTTTTTATTTGCATTTTTTTATTATTTATTATAATAAATTTTTATATTTTTAATTATAAAATAATTAAAATAAATAATTTAAAATCAATTAATTTAAATAATAATAATCAAATTTGAAAATGATAAATAATTTATTTTCAATTTTTGATCCATCAACTAATATTTTTAATTTACCATTAAATTGAATTAGAACTTTTATTGGATTAATATTCATTCCTTATTCTTTTTGATTTATTCCTAACCGACATTTTTTATTATGAAATTTTATTTCTAATAAATTACATAATGAATTTAAAACTTTATTAGGAAATAATAGATTTAAGGGATCAACATTCATTTTTATTTCTCTTTTTTTTTTCGTAATATTTAATAATTTTTTAGGATTATTTCCATATATTTTTACTAGTACTAGTCACTTAAATATTTCTTTATCTATTTCACTAACTTTATGATTAAGATTTATAATTTATGGTTGAATTAATAATACACAACACATATTTATTCATATAATTCCTCAAGGAACACCAACTATTTTAATACCATTTATAGTTTTAATTGAAACAATTAGTAATATTATTCGTCCAGGAACATTAGCTGTTCGTTTAACAGCAAATATAATTGCAGGACACTTACTATTAACTTTATTAAGTAATACTGGGAATAACATATCCAATTATTTTTTAATTATTTTAATTTTCATTCAAATTTTATTATTAATTTTAGAATCTGCTGTAGCAGTAATTCAAGCTTATGTAATTACCGTACTTAGTACATTATATTCTAGAGAAGTTAACTAATGTCATTAAATCAAAATCACCCATATCATTTAGTAGATTATAGACCATGACCTCTTACAGGAGCTATTGGAGTTATAACATTAGTTACAGGATTAATTAAATGATTTCATAATTTTAATATAAATCTTTTAATTTTAGGATATTTAATTGTATTATTAACTATATATCAATGATGACGAGATGTTTGTCGTGAAGGAACATATCAAGGAAAACATACTTTATTAGTATCAAATGGATTACGATGAGGAATAATTCTATTCATTATTTCAGAAATTTTTTTTTTTATTTCTTTTTTCTGAGCATTTTTCCATAGAAGATTATCACCAAATATTGAAATTGGAGCTATATGACCCCCCTCAAGAATTATCCCATTTAATCCATTTCAAATTCCTCTATTAAATACAATTATTTTAATTACATCAGGAATTACTGTTACTTGAGCTCATCATGCTCTTATAGAAAATAACTTTACTCAAACATCTCAAAGATTATTTATTACTGTTATTCTAGGAATTTATTTTACTTTATTACAAGCTTATGAATATATTGAAGCCCCATTCACTATTGCTGATAGAATTTATGGATCAACTTTTTTTATAGCAACAGGATTTCATGGTCTACATGTAATTATTGGAACAATTTTTTTATTAACATGTTTTATTCGACATTTAAATAATCATTTCTCAAAATCCCATCATTTTGGATTTGAAGCAGCAGCATGATATTGACATTTTGTAGATGTAGTTTGATTATTCCTCTATATTTCTATTTATTGATGAGGAAATTAATTATTTATATAATATATTTAGTATATTTGATTTCCAATCAAAAAGTTTAATAATTTTAATATAAATAATTATAATATTATTAATCTTAACTCTCATAATAATACTAATTTCAAATTTATTAATATTAATTTCATTTATTATTTCAAAAAAATCTCTCCTTGACCGAGAAAAATGTTCCCCCTTTGAATGCGGATTTGATCCTATATGTTTAGCTCGAATTCCATTTTCATTACATTTTTTCCTTATTACAATAATTTTCTTAATTTTTGATGTAGAAATTGCACTTATTTTTCCTCTAATTCCCACATTCATAATAGTTAATTTTTTAATTTGATATAAAACTAGTTTTTTTTTTATCATTATATTATTAATTGGATTATATCATGAATGAAATCAAAACATATTAAATTGAACTAATTAACTAATTAATAAAACTAAAACTTTAGGATTATAGTTTAAATAAAACATTTGATTTGCATTCAAAAAATATTGAAAATCAATTTATCTTAAATAAGAAGCAATTTTGCATTTAGTTTCGACCTAAAAGATAGAGTAAATTACTCCTTATTTATTAATTGAAACCAAATTAGAGGTATATCACTGTTAATGATAAAATTGAATATAAATATATATTCCAATTAGAAATATATTTTATTAAGCTGCTAACTTAATTTATAGTGATTAAAATCATTAATATTTCTTTTTATATAATAATATTTATATAGTTTAAATAAAACCTTACATTTTCATTGTAAAAATAAAGTAATATTCTTTTATAAATATATATATACATATATTATTTATTAATTTATTTAAAGATTAATAAATCACCCTAATATCTTCAATATTATACTCTAATTTAAGCTATTTAAATATAATATTAAAATAAAAATAAAAATTATTATTCATAAAACAAATCTAAATAAAAAAATTTTAAAATTATTTATTTGATAAATATAAAAAATAATAGAATAATTTTTAATAATATTATAAATTCCTTGTCTTTTATAAATTTCTCCTCAACCTATATCAATATTTTTTAATAAATTTTGACCTAAATTTAAAAAACTATAATTTATTATATAAGTAGATAATCCAGGTATAAATCATATAACAGTTAAAAATATACTTAAATTATAAGTTATTATAAACTTATTTACAGAATAAATTTTTATATTACTAATAAAAAATCCAATTAAAGCCCCCAATATACTAACATAAATTACTATTATTTTTATATTAAAAGAAAGATAAATCATATAAGGATAAGAAAAAATTATTCATCTTAAAAATCTTCCAGAAACTAATCTTATTATTAATAATAAAAATATTCCCTTTAATATAACAAAATCTTCATCATATAAATTATAAATAGATAATAAATTAAAATCATTAATTATTAAATATATTAATAAACGAAAAGTATAAAACATTGTTAAACCCGTAGAAATAAAATATAAATAATAAACAAATAAATTTAAATTTCTTATTCTAACTATTTCTAAAATTATATCCTTAGAATAAAATCCCGCTAAAAAAGGAATTCCACATAAAGCCAAATTAGAAATATTTATACATAAAGAAGTTAAAGGAATATATAATCTAATACCCCCCATTAAACGAATGTCTTGATTATCTATTATTATATGAATAATTACACCAGCACACATAAATAATAAAGCTTTAAATATAGCATGAGTTAATAAATGAAAAAAAGCTAAATCCCCATAACCTATTCTTAAAATTCTTATTATTAACCCAAGTTGACTTAATGTAGATAAAGCAATAATTTTTTTTAAGTCAAATTCATAATTAGCACAAATCCCAGCTATAAATATAGTTAAACCAGATAATAATAATAATAACTTTAATATATATATATCAATTAATAAATTATTAAAACGAATTAATAAATAAACTCCAGCAGTAACTAAAGTCGAAGAATGAACTAAAGCAGAAACAGGAGTAGGAGCAGCTATAGCAGCAGGTAATCAAGAACTAAAAGGAATTTGAGCTCTCTTAGTTATAGCAGCTAAAATAACTAAAATACCAATCATTTTTATAGAATAATCATTAACTATAAAATCTAAATAAAAAATATAATTTCATCTACCATAATTTATTATTCAAGAAATTAACATTAAAATTATTACATCACCAATCCGATTTGATAAAGCTGTTAACATACCAGCATTATAAGATTTTATATTTTGATAATAAATAATTAAACAATATGAAACCAACCCTAATCCATCTCACCCTAAAAAAATTCTAATTATATTAGGTCTGATAATTAATAAAATTATAGAAAATACAAATAATAAAACTAAAATAATAAAACGATTCAAATTTAAATCTGAACTTATATATCTCTTTCTATAAAAAATAACAGAAGAAGAAATTAAAGAAACAAATATTATAAATAATAATGATATTCAATCCAATAAAATAGATATCACAACATTTAAAGAATTAAAAGAAATAATTTCTCACTCCAATATCACCACCATATTATTTATAATAAAATAAATTATCATAAAAAAATTAATTAACATAAAAAAAAATAAAAAAAAAAATCTAATAAAACAGAGAGAATATTTATTAATAACCTAAAATGAATATATTCATATTTTTGATACCACAAATCAATATTTTATTTAAATTATTTAAGTAAAATCAAATTATTCTATAATCAACTTTTAAAATTAATATATTTAAAGGTAATCAATGTAATATTAACATTAAATATTCCCGTGATACCCCACTATAAAATCTATAAATCCCTAAATTATATTTTCCATGTTGAGTATATGAATATAAATATAATCTATAACCTGCTCTAAAAAAAGAAATTATTATAAGTATAATTATTCTTAATCAAGATCAACTCACTAATCTATTAATTAATCTAATTTCACCTATTAAATTTAAAGATGGAGGAGCAGCTATATTAGAAGATATAAATAAAAATCATCACATTCTCATTGAAGGTATAAATCTTATTATACCCTTATTTAAAAATAATCTTCGTCTACCTAAACGTTCATAATTAATATTTGATAAACAAAATATCCCAGAAGAACATAATCCATGACCAATTATTAAAATATAAGCTCCTATAAAACCCCAATAATTTATAGTTATAATACCACCAATTACTATACTCATATGAGCAACTGATGAATAAGCAATTAAAGATTTTATATCAATTTGACAAAAACACTTTAATCTAATATAAAAACCACCAATTAATCTAATAATAATTCAAACAAATCTTATTTTTAAATTAATTTTTTGTAAAATAACTAAAACTCGTAATAACCCATAACCCCCTAATTTTAATATAATAGCTGCTAAAATTATTGAACCAGAAACAGGAGCCTCAACATGAGCTTTTGGTAATCATAAATGAGTAAAATATATAGGTATTTTAACTAAAAAAGCTATTACTATTCTAATATATAATATTAATATATTATAATCATAAAATTTTATAAAATATATTATTATTGTTCTTATTTTTCTATAAATAAAAAAAATTCCTAATAATAAAGGTAAAGAAACAAATAAAGTATAAAATAATAAGTATATACCTGCTTGAATTCGTTCTGGTTGATATCCTCACCCAATAATTAACATTAATGTGGGAATTAATCTCCCCTCAAAAAATAAATAAAATATAAATAAATTTATTACTCTAAAAGTTAAATATAATATAATTAATAATATAATAATATTAAATAAAAAAAACCCCTCATAAAAATTTCTTTTATATAATCTTTCTCTTGCTATAATTATTAAACCTCTAATTCAAATTCTTAATAAAATTAATCCATAAGAAATTATATCACAACCTAATATATATCTTAAATTAGAAAAATTTATAATATTTAAAGTTATATTTATAAATATCATTATTATTAACATAATTATAAATTGAACCATTCAAAACATATTTTTTTTAAAACATAAAGGAATTATAAATAAAACCATCAATAAAAATTTTATCATTTTAAATTAAATTATATCTCTGAAAATAATCATTTCCATGAGTTCGAATCATAGAAACTAAAATTGAAAGACCTAATGCCCCCTCACAGACTGAAAATACTAAAAATACTATTAATATATATATATTATAATCTAATATTATTAAATATATTATTAAAAAAAAAAAAATACTTAATACTATAAATTCTAATCTCAATAAAACAATAAGTAAATGCTTATGCTTAGAAACAAAAATTATATTACCAAATAAAAACATTAAAAAAATTACCAATCATATATTAATTATCATTTGTTTTTATAGTTTATTAAAAACCTTGGTCTTGTAAATCAAAAATAAGAAATCTCTTTAAAAACTTCAAAGAAAAAGAATATCTTTATCAATAATCTCCAAAATTATTATTTTAATTAAACTATTCTTTGAAATTATTAAAATATTTTTATCACTTTCTTTAATTTTTACATCAATTTTTATATTTTTTCTTAATCATCCATTTTCTATAGGATTAATAATTTTAATTCAAACTCTTTTTTTATGTCTTTTATCAAGAATATTAATTAATACTTATTGATTTTCTTATATCTTATTTTTAATTTTTTTAGGGGGATTACTAGTTTTATTTATTTATGTTTCAAGAATTGCTTCCAATGAATTATTTAAAATATCACCATTTAATAAAAGATTTATTTTATATTTATCCTTATTATTATTTATTAGATTTTTTTTAAAAAACAACTTATTCTGAATAAATTTTTCGTTTAATGATGAAATAAATAATTTTTTTAATTTACTTTTATTTTTTAATAATGAATTTAATTTTAATCTATCAAAATTGTATAATGAACAAACTTATATAATAACATTAATAATAATTATTTATTTATTTATTACCCTTATTGCAGTAGTAAAAATTACTAATATTTTCTTTGGACCCTTACGATCTAATATTTAATATAATATATATATATATAACTAATGATAAATTCATTTTATCCTATTCGAAAAAATCACCCTGTTATTAAAATTATAAATAATTCCCTTATTGATTTACCTTCCCCATCTAATTTTTCATCATGATGAAATTTCGGATCATTATTAGGATTATGTTTAATAATTCAAATTATCACAGGACTATTTTTAACTATATATTATACAGCTAATATTGAATTAGCTTTTTATAGAGTAAATTATATTTGTCGAAATGTTAACTATGGTTGACTAATTCGAACTCTTCATGCTAATGGAGCTTCTTTTTTTTTTATTTGTATCTATTTACACATTGGACGAGGAATTTACTACGAATCATTCAACCTAAAATATACATGAATAGTAGGAGTTATTATTTTATTTTTATTAATAGCTACAGCATTTATAGGATATGTTTTACCTTGAGGACAAATATCATTTTGAGGAGCTACAGTTATTACTAATCTTTTATCAGCTATTCCTTATTTAGGAACAATACTAGTAAACTGAATCTGAGGAGGGTTTGCTGTAGATAATGCAACTTTAACTCGATTTTATACCTTTCACTTTCTATTTCCCTTTATTATTATAATATTAGTAATAATTCACTTATTATTTTTACATCAAACAGGATCCAATAATCCCCTAGGAATTAATAGAAACTTAGATAAAATCCCATTTCATCCATTTTATGTATTTAAAGATTTAATTGGATTTATTATTTTAATTTTATTTTTAATCTTACTCTCATTAACAAATCCCTATTTATTAGGTGATCCAGATAATTTCATTCCAGCTAACCCACTTGTAACCCCAATTCATATTCAACCAGAATGATATTTTTTATTTGCTTATGCAATTTTACGATCTATTCCCAACAAATTAGGAGGAGTTATTGCATTAGTTATATCCATCTTAATTTTAATTATTTTACCATTTACATTTAACAAAAAAATTCAAGGTATTCAATTTTATCCAATTAATCAAATTTTATTTTGATTTTTAATCGTAACTATTATTTTATTAACTTGAATTGGAGCACGATCAGTTGAAGCTCCTTATATTATTACAGGACAATTATTAACAATCTTATACTTTTCTTATTTTATTATTAATCCATTATTAAATAAAATATGAGATAATTTAATTTTTTATTATAATTAATTAATGAGCTTGTTATAAGCATTTGTTTTGAAAACTTAAGAAAGAATAATTATTCTATTAATTTATACTAAAATTATTTAATAACTTAAAAATATTTTTACCCCAATGTAAAATAATAAAAAATTTAAAGAAACAGGTAAATATCTTTTTCAACATAAATATATTAACTTATCATAACGATATCGAGGTAAAGTCCCCCGAACTCAAATAAAAAAAAAAGATAAAAAAACTAACTTTAAATAAAAAAAAAATATTAAATTATAACCCCCTAAATATAAAATAACAAATAACAAACTTATAAATAAAATTCTAGAATATTCAGATAAAAAAATTAATGCAAACCCCCCTCTTCTATATTCAATATTAAATCCCGAAACCAATTCTCTTTCCCCCTCAGCAAAATCAAATGGAGTCCGATTAGTTTCAGCTATTAAAGAAGATAAAAAACATAATCTTAAAGGCAATATTAAAAAAATAAACCAAACCATAAACTGATAATTAAAAAATTTTATTAAATTAAAATCTATAACTAAAATAATTCTAGATATCATAATTAAAGATATTCTAACTTCATAAGAAATAGTTTGAGCAACTGCCCGTAAACCTCCTAATAACGAATAATTAGAATTAGAAGATCAACCAGCAATTATTAACGTATAAACCCCAATTCTAGTACAACATAAAAAAAATAAAATCCCTAAATTAAATATAATTATATTAAATAAATAAGGAATCAATATTCAAATTATCAAAGATAAAATAAATCTTATAATAGGAGAAAAATAATATACCAAATAATTTGAATAATTTAAATAAACTTGTTCTTTAGAAAATAACTTAATAGCATCACAAAAAGGTTGTAAAATACCCATATAACCTATTTTATTAGGACCTTTACGAATTTGAATATATCCTAAAACTTTTCGTTCTAATAAAGTTAAAAAAGCAACCCCAATTAAAACACCAATAATTAAAATTAATATCCCAATAAAAATATTTAATAAATCTATTAATATCATATACTATWTAWMTWWWAAATATGTATATATATATATGAATTCTAAAATCATTACAATTTTCTGCCAAAATAGCTTATAAATTCATATTTAATAATATTCAAATAAATAAAATTATTTTAAATATTTAATCCTTTCGTACTAAAATATTTATATTTATTAAAGATAGAAACCAACCTGGCTCACACCGGTTTGAACTCAGATCATGTAAGATTTTAATGATCGAACAGATCAAAATTTTAAACTTCTGCATTTAAATTTTATCTTAATCCAACATCGAGGTCGCAAACTTTTTTTTTTATTTGTACTAAAAAAAAATATTACGCTGTTATCCCTAAGGTAATTTTTTCTTTTAATCATTAATAATGGATCAATAATTCACTTATTTATGTTAAAAAATAAAAAAAGTTTATTAAATTTTTCTATCACCCCAACAAAATATTTTATTTTTTTTTCTAATTAATTATAAATTTTTACAAAAAAAAAATAAAATATAAAACTCTATAGGGTCTTCTCGTCTTTTAATCTAATTTTAGCTTTTTTACTAAAAAATTAATTTCTAATTTTATAATAGAGACAGTCTATATCTCATCAAATCTTTCATACAAGTCTCCAATTAAAAGACTAATGATTATGCTACCTTTGTACAGTCAATATACTGCAGCCCTTTAATTTATATTATCAGTGGGCAGATTAGACTTTAAATTATAATCAAAAAGACATGTTTTTGATAAACAAGTGAACATAAATTTTTGCCGAATTCCTTTATTTTATTTTTAAATAAATTTTTACTTTAACTCATATATATATATATATATATWWWTATTATTACTAATTTTATTAAATTATAAATTATTTTTTTATAATAATTTAAATTTTTTTTAAATTTTATTTTTTATTAAAATTTTTTATAATAAATTATAATTTTTAAACAATATAAATATTAAAAATTTTAATTTTATTTAATTTAATTATAAATTTTTAATTTAAAGCTTATCCCCTAAAATATTAAATTTAAAATTTTTATAATTAATTAAATAATTACAAAATTATTTTAATTTTAAATTAAATTTTTTTCTAAAAAAACTAGATATATTTAAAAACGATTAACATTTCATTTCTAATTAATTATTAAAAATAATTATATAACATTAAATTTTTTAATTAATTAACTCTTTTAAATTCGAGATTTATTTAAATAAATTATTATTATTTAATAAACTCTGATACACAAGATACAATAAATTAAATTTACTTTTTAATTAATTTTTTTTTTAAATTATTTAATATATTCCTTTACAGTAATATTTAACTATAAAAATATTAATTTTTTCTATTAAAAATACTTAAACCCCCATTTATTTATTCTTAATATTAAAATTTTTTTTATTAGTTATAATTTTTTAATTTTACCCCTCAAATTAATTAAATTTTAATTTCTTTTCAATGTAAATGAAATACTTTAACAAGCTCTAATTTGATCTTTCTAGAAACACTTTCCAGTACCTCTACTTTGTTACGACTTATTTCAATTTTTAAATGAAAGTGACGGGCAATATGTACATATTTTAATTATTAATCATTTTAATAAACTAATTAAAATTACATTTAAATCCACCTTCAAATTTATATTACAAAAAACTATTCATTTAAATATATTTAATGTAATCCATCATATTCTTAATTATATTCTGCATCTTGATCTGATTTAATTTCTTTAATAAAATTTAAATATTATTTTTACTAAAAAATATTTTTTTAACAATGATATACAAAATTATAAATTAAGTAAATTTATTCGTGGATTATCAATTATTAGACAGATTCCTCTAAATGAACTAAAATACCGCCATATTATTTAAGTTTCAATAAATTATTATTTACTATTTTAGTATTATAAATTAAATTTTTAATAATAGGGTATCTAATCCTAGTTTATATTAAAATTTATTAAATCATAATAATTATATAAAATTTAATTAAATTAAAATTTCACTTAATAATTCAATATTTATTTTAATGAAATATTTTATTTATTATAAACTGAAATAATTTAATTTAACTTTTGTTTAACCGCAACTGCTGGCACAAAATTAGTTATTAATTTTAATATTACTAAATCTTAATTTCTTAAATTTTTAATATTAATTACTACTTATTAAAATTTAAATTAATTATTATTTAAATAATTAAAATTATATACTAAAATTTATATGTAAAATAAATTTATAATAAATTTATAAAAATATAATTATTTTATTATATCTCATAATTTTTCACATAGATTTTTTTTTTTTTTTTTTTTNTTATTTATTTAATATAAATTAATAAATTTTTATTAATTTCTCTTATTTCTTCTCATAATATTTATATTAAAAATTAATCTCATTATAATCAGAATATAATTCATTTAAATAAAAATATATTATTTAATTTATGATTAATTTAAATAAAATTTAATTTATTATTAAAATAAATAATAAATTAAATTTATTTATTTATATATATATATATTAATTATATAAATTATTTATATATATATATAATAAATTTTGAACCATCTTTAATAATTTTCATAATAAATATAACTT